GGTCAACGATTACGCGAGTTACTTAAACAATCCCAAGCGGAACCTCTCGCAGTCGAAGAACAGATAGTTACTATTTATACCGGAGCAAATGGGTATCTTGATTCGTTAGAAATTGGACAGGTAAAGAAATTTCTTGTTCAGTTACGTACCTACTTAAAAAAGAATAAACCGGAATTCCAAGAAATTATATCTTCTACTAAGACATTCACTGAGCAAGCGGAAGCTCTTTTGAAGGAAGTGATTCAGGAACAGATCGAATTGTTTCTACTTCAGGAACAAACATAAATTCATAACTCTTATTCTACTATTCTACTATTCTTAGTACAAGAGTAATCATTGAGAAGTGTTTCTTATTCGAGTCTTTTCGTTTCGATTTATTGGTATAACTATTTTATAAAATAGATGGAAAGAAATTGCGTCCAATAGGATTTGAACCTATACCAAAGGTTTAGAAGACCTCTGTCCTATCCATTAGACAATGGACGCCTTTCATTTCTATTTTCTTCTTTCGCACCCCCCCCCCCCTTCTTGTTTGGATAAAATGCAATTATGATTGCGCGGAAAATCTTTTTTCTTTTTTTTTTTTAGGGAAAGGGTGCATAGTATATCAAAATTGATGATGTATAATGTAATCAAGGAATATGGAGCGGGTAGCGGGAATCGAACCCGCATCGTTAGCTTGGAAGGCTAGGGGTTATAGTCGACGTTGGTTGATTTTTTTAACGTCTCTAATTCAAAACCGAACATGAAATTTTGGTTTCATTCGGCTCCTTTATGGAAAATCGACATATTATCAGAGAATAAAATAAAGAGAATAAATGGACCCATAACACCTATGTCAGCTTTTCTGTTTGAATGCATACAAGGTAACTTGCTTTCTAGATGATCCTTCCAGAGGAGGAGATTTATATCAAATCCGCCTAATCTAGTTACTTCGTTCCCTATTTCTATTCTAACGATCCTGAGGAAAAGAATTTAGTTTCCACCGAGCTTAAACAATATGACGACGGTTCTAGTAAACCAAAACTATCGTTTTCTAGCTATTGGCTTCAATTACCCTTTTACGACACTAAAATTGAAGATTTAGTTACGATTGGAAATAAACTTTTGTATCTTCATCCATAGATTTTTTACTCATACTTAATTCAATTGGAAGAGTTGACCGAATTCAAAAAAAAAATTATGCTTCACGACCCCATAATCCAATTTTTATTTATTCAATTTCTAATTAACTCTTGGATATAAATCGTGAAAATGTATATTCGCCCTCAAATATGTCATTTAGAGGTAAAGGATGAACCCTTTTTCAGAAATAAAGTTTTTTGACCAGAATATAAAAAAACGGAAAGACCCCTTAACTATTTAAGTTTAAGTTGTCAATAGAACGAATCACACTTTTACCACTAAACTATACCCGCTACAATTTCATTATTGTATATGGATGGACCATTTGTCGAACAAAGCGGTGAGACACAATCAAGATAGCATCAGAGTCATTAAAATTCTAGTGTTGACATTTATTTTCACCTACGGAGACTTGAGGCGGAGAAAAAAATAATAAAGAATTAATACACTCCGCCGCAGGAATGGGAATTTAAACTGCCCTTGCCTTGTTCTTACTTCCATAATAAAGTAAAAGTATGATTTGATATGAAATAAAAAAAAATGGTTTTATCCAGAAATGATTCATTAGAACAAATACTGGCCCGGCCAGTACTTAAGCGGGCCGGGGGATAAACCTTTTGTACAAAATAAAAGAGGTTAAGGTATTCTTTCTATCGGTGATATCCGTTTCGGATCATTATTATTATATAAATTAATTGATAATCAAATTTATAGATATCTTAATATATTATATATTCCTATTCTATTCCTTCCTTTATATATTTGTTTTGTTATTTTGGTTTATACATTATCATATCATGATACTATAAATGCATATTAATATACATATTAATCTATATTTAATTTAAATGTATTTAGAATAGAATAATTTCTATATTAATTTTTAATATAGTTATAGTTTAAGGTATATAATATATAAATAGAAATTCTATATCTATAAATTGAAATATAATATATATATATAATTGTATAAATGTTATCTATTTTAATTTTATAAGATATTTGTTATTTTTATAATATATTCCTCGAATCCTAATCTAATAAGGATAAAGACTAGTGATAAGGAATAGGGAAGGAAAACAAGATTTTTTGATCAATCTTCACTTCAACCTTATGCGTCACATCCAAAATTTCCCAATTCAAAATGGGGAGAGATGGCTGAGTGGACTAAAGCGTCGGATTGCTAATCCGTTGTACGATTTATTTGTACCGAGGGTTCGAATCCCTCTCTCTCCGCTCTCTTCGCTTAAGACGTTTAAATTTAAATTCGACAAAATCTCGATCCCCTGATTTTATTTTATGATAGTGAACTATATGGAATAGATATAATACTAAATTCACAGAAAAGAGTAAGGAAAAACAAAGAATATCTTATGTTTATTCCTCACGTCCAGGATTGCGCCCTGGATCATTAGATAAGAATCCGAAGATGAATAGAGAAACAAAGAATATCACTACTGTATAAACGAAGAGTTTTAGAGTAAGCATTACACAATCTCCAGGATAAGATCATTTTTTGAAAGGGAGAATAGATTGCCTATTTTTTTTGTACCACATATGTCATTTTGTATGATACCTAAAAAATGAAGTGTTTTGAAAAAAAGTAATTATTACAAATTTCTTTCTTTGTAATAAGATTCTTTCGTTATAAAAAATTTCTTGTTATATCCACAATTAGGTATTGTATTGGGGAGAATCAAATAAAGTCCTTATTTGATTTGCTGGAAGGTCCGAACAGGGAAATCCATTAATCCAAATCTCTTATTACAGTTATTCAATATACAAAAATTCTACTTTTGAATCGAGGGTTCATAATGAAAGATTTTTCTGATCTTATTAATTTTTAGAAACTTTTTTTCTCAAAAAAATCATGAATTTAGAAGAGTATTAAAGATTTCATCTAAAACTTACAGCAGCCTGCCAAACAAAGGCTAAGAGAAAAAAGAGTACGGGTATGACGGGCATAAAGTCTACTATTGGATTGAAAAAGGCATAAGCCTCGGGCAATTTGGCGAAGAAAAAACTACTCGAATAAAGGACAGAATTAAGATGGATACAGATTAAATTAAAGATATTAAGCATAACAAACATTTTGTTCTTGTCGATTATATAATTTGATTTTGAATTAAGTTACTTTAACCAAGGGAATAAAGAAAAGGGCAGTTCAAAAAAATCTTTTTTTCTTTGAACTCTTCAAAATCCAATTTTTTCTTTTTTTTTTCAATTCTCAAATGAGAATACAAGGAATTGCACTTTCATACAATATCTTAATTGAATTCCATACAATGATCAATGAATTTTTTTTATGTCTACATTTTACATGTGTGAAATACTAGCAATAAGATATTCAATATGTATTGGGACTGGAATTGACGAATGGACAATGCTAATATTATTGTTTATTTAGTGTTAGTTTCGAATAGAAATAGAAATGGGGCGTGGCCAAGCGGTAAGGCACCGGGTTTTGGTCCCGTTATTCGGAGGTTCGAATCCTTCCGTCCCAGATCGTTTCTGATATTAGTAATAACAGCCCTTCTTCGATTAAGTGAAAGGGCCCCGTGATGTGAATTACTTAAATATCCACGATTAATCGCAGTCAGAATTGTTTGTTGGTTATGATTTTTTCATATCTATCATAACCAGCGGGTCTGACTGATTTTCTCTTTCAGATTTCTGAATCCTTGGTACTCGAGTAGGTGCGAGAAATTGATCTTATCAATAAACCCCGACCTCTCCGAGGTCATTGGAATAGTCTTTTGGTTCAAAATTGATTTTATTTCAGGATTGGGACTCCTTTGTTTGTAAGGTTTATAGTTTATTTGTTCGAGAAAAAAATGTGATCCTTCCTGATTGACTGTCCCGAACAATTCGTTGAAGATATAAATAAGTCTTACTACTAGATTATTAGACTATAATGCATATATTAGTAATAGTAAATTACTATTAATAGTAAATAATTACTTTAAATTACTTATAGTAAATAATAGTAAATATTCTAGTAAATTACTGTTATATTATATATATTATAATTGTTGAGCCAATGACTATTCATGATTTCATCCAAATTGAATCAATTCCATATCGGTTCGAAATAAAATTAGAGAAATGTTATGGTAAAACTTCGTTTGAAACGCTGTGGTAGAAAGCAACGTGCGACTTGAAGGACATGATCTGACGTGGATTCTTACATCCACCATTTTCCATAAAAATAAAGATGCTCCCGGCTCGACATAGTTTGTTCTGTTCCATCGGGAACCTAATTTCTGTTGGATTTCAATCTAAATAGTACATGATGAAGCTCGAGCGGAAAGGATTGATTCATTTTTTAGGAGGAGGAATCTAGGGTTAATGAAAATCAATAAGTCGGACCAACTTTGTAAGTATATCTTCAATATACAAATCGAAGGGTGAAAGTTCAAATAAGTTTGAAATAAAAAAAGTAAGATTTATAAGAATGCAGAAAACCGTTTCGATCAATGTATTATAAAGAAATCCAAAATTCGTATTTTTTCTACTCTATAGAAAGAAAAAAACAAAAGGTATGTTGCTGCCTCTTTGAATTATAAAAGGAGTAAAGATCACCGAAGTAATGTCTAAACCCAATGATTTCAACAAGCAAAGATAAAAGATTCCGGAACAAGGAAACACTATTTTCAATTGTCTTAACAATTGGATCAGAATGAGTAATAAAAATAGATTCGAGACGAGACAAACAAAATAGGTTAGAGACGACTCAAGAAATGAATGGTTAAGGGTTTTCCCTGGAACTCTTTCAGATTCAGAATTTTTCTACTTGAGTTATGAGTACGAATGAGATTTCTTTATTTTGTATATTAATTTACCATTATTTATATACGGAAATTAGAATCTTTTCTTATCGAGCCGTATGAGGAGAAAGCCTCTTATACGTTTCTAGGGGGGGCGTTGTTTATCCATATCTATCCCAATGAGCCATCTATCGAATCGTTGCAATTGATGTTCGATCCCGAAGAGAAGGAAGAGACCTTCGAAAGGTGGGGTTTTACGATCCGATAAAAAATCAAACTTATTTAAATGTTCCCGCTATTCTGTATTTCCTTGAAAACGGCGCTCAACCTACTGTAACTGTTCATGATATTTTTAGGAAGGCGGAATTATTTAAATTTAAAGAAGTAGCTTCGAGTTAATTTTTGTTGTGGGAATCTAGTGACAAGTGTGGGATCCATTTTGCTTGTTATACCTCTATTGATTGAATGAGCTCGAGATTTTGTCTCCATCTCTTTTTTATTTGTTTCGAGTCAATTTTCTTATTTATCTTGTGCCAATCCAACACAAGGCCTTATTTACATTTACTTAATTTGATTTGTTTTATCAACATTCATATTGACAATGGTGTATTGAACAAATATAATTCGACCATAGATAAAAAAGATCTATTTTTATTTGTCCATATCGGATTTTTTCTTCACTTCAGCCAAAAAAGAAATGGTGGGTTTGTCGAATTTACTGGTATAAGGGACCCTTTTTCTTCACGAAAATAAGAAAATAGGCGTTCAAAGTAACGCAAATTTAACGTTTTTAGGGGAAATCTGTTATTTTTTAATACGATTCGTCCCCCCCTTTTTTATTGCATTTTTATGTTTCTAATTGATTAGAAAATATTTCTTTTCGATTTGTTGCTAATTCAATGTTTTTATTTTGCCGGGGTCTTTTAGTGCAATTCAATTAATTTTGATTTTTCATTTCGATCGTATCTACATATTTATACGGGTTGCTAACTCAATGGTAGAGTACTCGGCTTTTAAGTGCGACTATGATCTTTTACACATTTGGGTGAAGTGACGAATTCGTCCAGACTATTGGTAGGAGTCTATAAGACCACGACTGATCCTGAAGGGTAATGAAGGAAAAAACAGCATGTCGTAATAAAAAAATGCATTAAAAAATGAAAAACCCATTTAACATTTAATAAGATATTTTTCTTAAATAAGAACTTGAAGTTTATTTTTTCTTTAATGGAGCATTATAAAACACAAAATATTGTGTTTGGAATGGGACAAAATAAATTCATAATTTACAGCAAGGTCCAGTGAATAAATGGATAGAGTCCTACGGCTCCAATTATGGTAAAACAAGAAGCAACGAGCTTATGTTCTTAATTTGAATGATTACCTGATCTAATTAGATGTTAAAAATAGATTAGTGCCTGATTCGGGAAAAGGTTCTTCTCTTCCATGGTTGGACTATTGATTCTTTTTTTTTTTTAATCCTAATTATTCCTTATTATGGTTATTCCTTATTATGGATTGGCGTAGACAGATGTGTAGAAGAAACAGTATTTTGATAAAAAGAGTATAATTTTTTTCCAAAATCAAAAGAGTGATCCGGTTGCAAAAATAAAGGATTTATTAACTTCTTTTAAGTATACCTTTTAAGTATACCGAACAAAAACCAATTGTTTAGAAAAGAGGGGGAAAAAGATCTGTTGATTGGACTCTCCGTCTTCGGGGTATATATTTTTCTTACTATAATGTAAATATATCAATAATACATAACCTCGTTCTGACCATATTACACTATGTATCATTTGATAGCCCAAGAAACACCCCTGCCTCCGTTTTGTTTCAAGTAGAGAAATGTAAATGGAAGAATTCCAAGGGTATTTAGAAAAATATAGACCTAGTCGGCAATACTTTTTATATCCGCTTCTCTTTCAGGAGTATATTTATACGATTGCTCATGGTCATGGTTTAAATGGTTCGTCAAAAATCGAACCCGTAGAATTTTTTGGTTATGACAATAAATCTAGTTCAGTACTTGTGAAGCGTTTAATTACTCGAATGTATCAACAGAATTATTTGGTTTATTCAATTAATGATTCTAACCAAAATCGATCCATTGGGCGCAACCTTTTTTTTTATTCCCCGCTTTTTTTTCAAATGGTATCAGAGGGTTTTGCAGCCATTGTGGAAATTCCATTCTCGCTGCAATTTGGATTTTCTTCCAAAGAAAAAGAAATACCAAAATCTCACAATTTACGATCTATTCATTCCATATTTCCTTTTTTAGAGGACAAATTTTCACATTTAAATTATGTGTCAGAAATATTAATACCCCATCCAATTCATACGGAAACCCTAGTTCAAATCCTTCAATGCTGGGTCCAAGATGTACCCTCTTTGCATTTTTTGCGATTCTTTCTCCATAAATATGATAATTGGAATAGTTTTATTATTCCGAATAAATCTAGTTACGCTTTTTCAAAAGAAAATAAAAAATTATTTTGGTTCTTCTATAATTCTTATGTATTTGAATTCGAATTTTTAGTAGTTTTTCTTCGTAAACAATCCTATTATTTACAATCAACATCTTTCGGAAGCTTTCTTGATCGAAGAA